GGAATGTAGGTAGTGGTTATGATCGATTCGATAAAAAGGAAGGAATAGTATGTATTTTTCGTTGGGGATTTCCTGGAAAAAATCGTCGCATATTCCTCCAATTCCTTATAAAAGATATTCAGTCCGTTAGAATAGAAGTTAAAGAGGGTATTTATGCTCGCCGTGTCCTTTATATGGACATAAGAGGCCAAGGGGCCATTCCCTTGACCCGTACTGATGAGAATTTGACTCCACGAGAAATTGAACAAAAAGCTGCCGAATTGGCCTATTTCTTGCGTGTACCAATTGAAGTATTTTGATAATTGGAATTTATACATTATATCTTGTAACTTGTAAATTCTTTTTTTTATCTATTTGTCAATCAATCCTTCCTTGTTTTCTTTTGATCCCTTCTATACTATTATGGTCTTTAATGACCAAAAATTGGATTTCGTAATAATGATAACTAGCCAACTTTTGTTTTACCACTCATTTGGTTTGATTATCACAATATCTTTCCGTCAATTCTACTATTCCTGACTATGGATAATTAGTTCCATTTTTTCGAAATATTGGATATTTTGATAGAAAATAGAAAGGGAAGTTCTTTCATCTCAAAATCTGAATAATATTCATTACTTAATCCAATTTGCCCAATTGAGATATCTAAAAAGATATTTTTATTATTTCTTTATTCAAAATTCAAATCAATTTCTTAGTCTATTTCTGTATTCTTTCTAGATTCAAAGACTAACAAAAAAAAGGATTCATACGCTCGATCCTTTGTTTTGTATAGAACTCATGTGTGAAAGAATTATTAGATCGCATAGAGTCGACGAATGGGGTGGGTTGATTAACAATTCACTTCACAGATAGATGAAAAAATGACAAAAAAGAAAGCATTCACTCCTCTTTTCTATCTTGTATTTCTAGTATTTTTACCCTGGTGGGTTTCTCTCTCATTTAATAAAAATATCGAATCTTGGGTTACTAATTGGTGGAATCTCGGGAAATCCGAAATTTTCTTGAATGATATTCAAGAAAAGAGTATTGTAGAAAAATTCATAAAATTAGAGGAACTCCTCTTCTTGGAGGAAATGATCAAGGAATACTCGGAGATACATCTACAAAAACTTCATATCGGAATCCACATGGAAACGATCCAATTAATCAAGATACACAACGAGGATCGTATCCATACAATTTTCCACTTCTCGACAAATATAATCTGTTTTGTTATTCTAAGCGGTTATTCTATTTTGGGTAATGAGGAACTTGTAATTCTTAACTCTTGGACTCAGGAATTCCTATATAACTTAAGCGACACAGTCAAGGCTTTTTCTATTCTTTTATTAACTGATTTATGTATCGGATTCCATTCACCACACGGCTGGGAACTGATGATTGGTTCTGTCTACAAAGATTTTGGGTTTGTTCATAATGATCAAATCATATCTGGTCTTGTTTCCACTTTTCCAGTCATTCTCGATACTATTTTTAAATATTGGATTTTCCGTTATTTAAATCGTCTATCTCCATCACTTGTAGTTATTTATCATTCAATGAATGACTGATAAACTATATTAATCTAATCCGATTAGAATTAGAACGTTTGTTACTTTGTAATTGTACATAAACAAGGCATTGAAAAACGTACATATTTCGGTTGTATTTCTACCGGATTTTTTCTATATTATTTTATTATTCCAGTAAATAGCAGAATCGTGGATAGGGAACTATACTAGCAACCTACCCAATTTATTGTAGAAATTTGGGGATTAATGATTGGACCATGCAAACTAGAAATACTTTTTCTTGGATAAAGGAACGGATTACTCGATCTATTTCCGTATCGCTTATGATATATATCATAACTTGGACATCCATTTCAAGTGCATATCCCATTTTTGCACAGCAGGGTTATGAAAATCCACGAGAAGCAACTGGGCGTATTGTATGTGCCAATTGTCATTTAGCTAATAAGCCCGTGGAGATTGAAGTTCCACAAGCAGTACTTCCTGATACTGTATTTGAAGCAGTAGTTCGAATTCCTTATGATATGCAACTGAAACAAGTTCTTGCTAATGGTAAAAAGGGGGGTTTGAATGTGGGGGCTGTTCTTATTTTACCAGAGGGGTTTGAATTAGCCCCTCCCGATCGTATTTCTCCGGAGCTGAAAGAAAAAATGGGCAATTTGTCTTTTCAGAACTATCGCCCCAATCAAAAAAATATTCTTGTGGTAGGCCCAGTCCCTGGTAAGAAATATAGTGAAATCACCTTTCCTATTCTTTCCCCCGACCCTTCTACTAAGAAGGACGTTCACTTTCTAAAATATCCTATATACATAGGTGGTAACAGGGGTCGGGGTCAGATTTATCCCGACGGGAGCAAGAGTAACAATACAGTTTATAATGCTACAGCAGCAGGTATAGTAAATAAAATAATACGAAAAGAGAAAGGGGGGTATGAAATAACCATAACAGATGCATCGGATGAACGTCAAGTGGTTGATATTATCCCT